ATATATTAGCCGACGAATTAGTAGTTGTTGTTCTTGTTTCTTTAGTACCTTCAGTGGTTCCTATCCCCGTCATGTTCCTTGGATTATTTACAAGTGGTATTCAAGCTCTTATTTTTGCAACTTTAGCTGCGGCTTATATAGGTGAATCCATGGAGGGCCACCATTGACTAGTTTTGAAAATGTATTTTTTAGCCCAAGGCAATGGGAATAAAATAAAAATAGACAACTACACTATATAGGATCTAGAGGAATAGAAAAATTACGCTATTATATTAGAGTAGAGAATTGTAAAAAAAAAAAAAAGGAAAGAGATCGAAAAGATCTTTTTCCTAAAAATTTCGTTCGGTCTATTTATATTTCTATCGTATCGCCCCCTCAATGAATATTTGTTTTATATTGTTCAGCCAATCCATAACTATTTGGAGTCGTAAATTGACAAAGAATTCTTGTGGTATATGTTTAGATGTAGAATTAACTAAACATAGAATGTTCTATAGAACGATTATCCTTTACGGAGATTTTATTCAATGATTGACCAAAACCAAATTTTAATAAATAATTAATTGCATGAACTTAGATCAAGCAAAAAAAATTATATGCAAGGATTCGGTCTAATCAATTTATACATTTTGATTGTATCCGCGCGGGATAATGGTAAATGATAATGGGAAATAAAAGGGACGGAAACGAAGAATTTCCAAAAAACAGGAGTCAGAAAAAATGGGCCGGGTGGTGGAGGGGGGTCGAACTAGGTATATGTAATTGAATAGTTATAAGTCAACTCTTATGAATGTTTTGACGCATGATTAGGAAATTCAATTGAATATAAAGAGTTGGTTTACATTATGGAAGAAAGACATGTATATGTGATATTCGATATTGACTAGTTATATACGAACTAAAGATATATCTAATTTTGTCCTACGACTCTAATGGGGATTCCAACAGAAGTCCTTCTGTCCCATCTGTGACTGTGAAACGGATGAAGTCAATAAAAAGATCTAAGAATTCAAATCAAAGAAGGGTGAAGGGTGCGGACCCAAGAAAGGGAAGAACGAAAGTTGTATGGATTCACAAAGACTCTATCGATAGAAACTAAAAAAGAGATATCGAAGTAATTTTGATTATTCAATAATATTATTACTTGAATTCGAAATTCGTAGTTACTTCGATGAATCATAGCGATAGAATAATTTTGTCATAATTCATTGGGTGAGTGTATCATTAACCATTTCTTTTTTTTTTTTTTTTTTTGGTACGAGGAACTTATCATGAATCCACTGATTTCTGCCGCTTCCGTTATTGCTGCTGGATTGGCTGTAGGGCTTGCTTCTATTGGACCTGGAGTTGGTCAAGGTACTGCTGCAGGCCAAGCTGTCGAAGGTATCGCGAGACAGCCCGAGGCAGAGGGAAAAATACGAGGTACTTTATTGCTTAGTCTAGCTTTTATGGAAGCTTTAACAATTTATGGCCTGGTTGTCGCATTAGCGCTTTTATTTGCGAATCCTTTTGTTTAATCTTATTTGGTTAATCTTCGAAATATGAAAAATTTGTATTTTTTCATATTTTTTTGCTTTCGACTTGTGCTTTGCTTTTTCGAATTCTATATTCTATTAAGATTTCATTCCTACAATTACTTATTTGTTGAGAAAATTACCTACGGGAAGGGCTGATTTGCAGATGAGGAATTAGCATACCGAGTCACTTTCATCCTTCCCGTTCGTAGTCTAAGAAGATCCTTTTTTTAGCTTTCGAAAGGGTTGTAACAAAGGAAGTAATTCAGAATTATCAATCAAATAGCTTTTTGATTTCTATAGAAAAAAAAGACAAGGGGGCAAAGAGAAGTAATACAAACTGTCTTCGATTTTTTAGTCTATCTATAAGAGGAGATCATATGAAAAATGTAACCGATTCTTTCGTTTCTTTGGGCCACTGGCCATTCGCCGGGAGTTTCGGATTGAATACCGATATTTTAGCAACAAATCCAATAAATCTAAGTGTAGTTCTTGGGGTATTGATATTTTTTGGAAAGGGAGTGTGTGCGAGTTGTTTATTTCAAGAATAGGCTGGATCCAACCCGCTGTACTTTCTCCGTTATATTCTAACGAGGAAAGGTGCATGATCTCGCGAATGACTTCTGAATAAATTAAGAAATCATATAGAAGAACCATAGCATTTCGTAATTCATTGGTAAATTTACTTTGATTCTCTATCAACCAATAATGTGGGACCATTAACATGGTTAAAGCTAAATCGTTTGAAGTCCAGACGCAGCAGGGTATTCTTTCTACCACTAGTTTAATATACAGATAGTTTGAAAATCATTCTTTTTTTGCTATAGAACACTCATAGCGAAAAAAGAATTTGAACTAATTATTCTAAAAATGGGTATTTTATCCCGTTTTAGCCAATGCTGAATCGACGACCTATGTATTGTCTATTATATATTGTGTATAAAGTAATAAAAACTTTTGGATTCAAAAAACTAAACAACTTTGCT